ATGTGCAATATTGCAATAGTATAATATACACATCAAACAATTTATGAATAACAATCATGTCTGTACGTTACGAGTGCGAAAAACACTTCTAGAGCTTTTCCTGTTTCCGGGGGGTTTACAGGAGTCTTAGAGATCTCAGGAGTTTGGGGGGGTAGGGGGGGTTTACGCGCAAAAACCGGGGGTGATAATAGGAAAGTTTGGGGAAAATTAAATATCTGATTAAACTTTATGCTCTTGATATCAGTTATGCAATTCTTCTATTAATATCTTATCACCATTCATACTATTTCTTTTATGCAAGGAAAATGTTCAACCTTGTCTGTCATTTCTGTATGCACTCTGAGATGTCAAATGAAAGGAAAAAAAAAAAGAGAACCCCCCACACGCTGGAAAGAACGCCCGGCATGGTGGGTAACGAGGAGTATGTATTACCACCATTAACTTATGCAAGCGTCGATGAAAGTATGGGGAATTATAACAATTATAGGACCTGAAATAGGAACCAGATGCCAGGAATAATTCACCTAGTGAAACCCCCACGAATACTTGTCCTTGACCTTCAAGAACCGTTAACATTTAGGAATCAACTGATGGTGGGCTCTTACTACATTAAATATGGGTAATGAATAGGATGGTGGGTACTTGGTATAACTTAACCGGTGAGAGTTGTGATCGGTCTTAAACTATCGTTCAGTGGTTAATAAGATTTATTGGAGTATATTCAGTTATGGTTTATGTACCCCTTAGTTAAAATGGTTTAAACAAATATGTGGTATATTTATCTATGTTTTTGTAAATGATATGTATTAATATATAGGATATGTTTAACATAAAATAATGGTGATAATACATATATGCATTGCGTTTACATGAAAGGCAGAGCCCGGCAAACAATAGTCTAAATTAGGATCCTAGCTTTGGGAGTTAGGGGTGGGGGTTAAAATCCCCTTTGTTTGAAGCAGTAGGAAGGGCTTTAACCTTCGACGTCCGGTTTACAAGACCGGCGCTCTGGCGCTGAGCTACTAGTGCAGGCTCATTCAAGGATTTTGTTTTCTAGTCAGCCGGCGAGAGGGGCGAGGACGAGAAAGAGGAAGAAGTAGAGGAAAGATGCAATTTGTCCAATAATGACGAAGGGGTCCTCAACGGGTATGCCTCCGATTCAGGTGAGGATGGCGACATCCGCAACTAAGAGTCAGAAGAGAAGTTGCGTGATAGGGCGAAATGTTAAGCCTCGTTGTTTGGAGGTGTGAAGAATAGGAACGACTATCAAGACAAGGATCGAGAACAGGAGGGCGAGAACCCCACCAAGTTTATTAGGGATTGATCGGAGGATGGCATAGGCAAATAGGAAGTATCATTCGGGTTTAATATGAGGCGGGGTAACTAAGGGGTTTGCGGGGGTGAAGTTGTCGGGGTCTCCAAGCAGGTTGGGGGAGAAGAGGGCGAGAGAAATGAGGGCGATTAGAAGGACTGCGAAGCCTAATAAGTCTTTGTAGGAGAAGTAAGGGTGGAATGAGATTTTGTCGGCGTCTGAGTTTAGGCCTGTGGGGTTGTTGGATCCGGTTTCGTGGAGGAAAATAAGGTGTACTATTGTTGCAGCTGCAATAATGAAGGGAAGGAGGAAATGGAAGGCGAAGAAGCGGGTTAAGGTGGCGTTGTCTACGGAAAACCCTCCTCAGATTCATTGGACTAAAGAGTTGCCAATATAAGGGACTGCGGAGAGAAGGTTTGTGATGACGGTGGCGCCTCAGAACGATATTTGACCTCACGGGAGGACATAGCCCACGAAGGCTGTTATCATAGTTAAAAGGAGTAGAATTACTCCAATGTTTCAGGTTTCTTTATAGAGGTAGGAGCCGTAGTACAGGCCTCGGCCGATGTGCATATAAATACAAATGAAGAAAAAGGATGCGCCGTTAGCGTGCATGTTTCGAATGAGTCAACCGTAGTTGACATCACGGCAGATGTGGGCAATGGAGGAGAAGGCGGTGGCGATATCGGAGGTGTAGTGTATGGCTAGGAAGAGGCCTGTCAGGATTTGGGCAGCTAGACAGAGCCCTAGTAGAGAGCCAAAATTTCATCAAACAGAAATGTTTGAAGGGGCTGGGAGATCAACTAGTGCGTCGTTTGCAATTTTTAGGAGGGGGTGGGTTTTTCGGAGGTTGGCCATTATTGTTTTTGTAGTTGAATAACAACGGTGGTTTTTCAAGTCATTAGTCCTGGTTAAAGTCCTGGCAGAAACTATGGTTTATATTATGTTTATATTTTTACTAGGGCTGGTAATAGGTCTTGCGGCGGTTGCTTCTAATCCTTCGCCGTATTTTGCGGCGTTAGGGCTGGTTGCGGTAGCAGGTATAGGGTGTGGGGTGTTGGTGGGGCATGGGGGGTCTTTTTTATCCTTAATTTTATTTTTAATTTATTTGGGGGGAATATTAGTAGTGTTTGCATATTCGGCAGCATTGGCTGCTGAGCCTTATCCTGAGGGTTGAGGGAGTTGGCCTGTACTAGGGGTGATAGTGGCGTATGTATTAGGGGTGGGGATGGCGGCGGTGTTATTTTGAGGGGGGTGATACGAGGGGGCTTGAGTGTCTGCTGATGAATTTGTTGAGTTTTCGGTTTTTCGGGGGGATGTTGGAGGGGTAGCTCTGATGTATTCGATGGGTGGGGGTGTTTTGGTGATAGGGGCTTGAGTGTTGTTGTTAACGTTGTTTGTGGTGCTGGAGTTAACGCGGGGTTTAAGTCGGGGGGCCCTTCGAGCCGTTTAATAAAGTAGTAGTAGAAGAGCTAAACCAAAGGTGAAGAAGAAGAGGGAAAGATAGGTTTTGATTATACCCTGCTGAATGTTGTTAGTTGTAGTAATTAGAGGGAGGTTAAGGGTAGCAGTTGCTTTTGGGCCCATTTTTTCTAACCATGTTTGGTCGACTGTTTGGGAGGCGATGGTTTGTCCTAAAACCAGGTTTAGTTTGGGGATGAGACGATGAATAACTATTGGGAAGAAACCTAGTATGTTAGAAAAATGGTGGGGAGAAAGGTTTGGCATTGGTTTGTATTGCTTATTGGTTAGTGAGGCGAGTTCTAGTGCGGTGAGAAGGCCGATGACAGTCACTATTAGGGCGGCAACTTTGAGAAGGAACGGTATGGATATAACTGGTGTTTTCAGGGGGGTGATGTTAGAGGTAATTAGGAGACCGGCGATAATACTTCCTCAGGCTAGGCGTTTGATGGGGTTAATAACTGTTGAATTGTTTTCGTTAATTGGGGAAAGGGGGTTGAAGCGGGGGTGGCCTATTGAGACGAAGAAAATTACTCGAAGACTGTAGATAGCGGTGAAGGAAGTAGCTAGGAGGGTGAGGAGTAGGGCTCAGGCGTTTAGGTAAGATGTGTTTAAGGCTTCAATAATAGCATCTTTTGAAAAGAAACCTGCTAGGAAGGGGGTTCCTGTGAGAGCTAGGCTTCCGATGGTTAAGCAGGAAGAGGTGAAAGGAGTCAGGTGATGTATACCTCCTATTTTCCGGATGTCTTGCTCGTCGTTCAGGCTATGAATAATAGACCCTGAGCAGAGGAAGAGTATAGCTTTAAAGAATGCGTGAGTGCAGATGTGAAGGAAGGCAAGTTGGGGCTGGTTAAGTCCAATTGTTACTATTATTAAACCTAGTTGACTTGAGGTTGAGAAAGCAACGATTTTTTTGATATCATTTTGGGTGAGGGCGCAGGTTGCGGTAAAGAGGGTGGTGAGGGCTCCTAAGCAAAGGCAAATGGTTAAGGCGGTTTGATTATTTCCTAGTATTGGACTTATGCGGATAAGGAGGAAGATGCCTGCTACGACTATGGTGCTTGAGTGCAGTAGGGCAGAGACCGGCGTAGGACCTTCTATGGCAGAAGGGAGCCAGGGGTGGAGGCCAAATTGGGCGGATTTACCAGTGGCAGCAATGATGAGACCAATGAGGGGGTAAGTTAGATCAAAGTCTTTGGATAAAGTAAATATTTGTTGTATTTCTCAGGAGTTAAGGGAGGTTGCAATTCAGGCTATAGCAAAAATTAGGCCGATATCCCCCACTCGGTTATAGACTACTGCCTGGAGGGCAGCGGTGTTTGCGTCTGCACGGCCGTATCATCAGCCAATGAGGAGAAAAGATATAATCCCGACACCTTCTCAACCGATGAATAGTTGAAATATATTGTTTGCGGTAACAAGAATGATCATGGCAATAAGGAAGATTAGGAGGTATTTAAAAAACCGATTTATGTTCGGGTCGGCATGTATATATCAGGAGGCAAATTCTAGGATTGACCAGGTGACATAAAGGGCGACAGGGGTGAAGATAATTGAATAGATATCAAATTTAAGACTAATATTAATATCAAATGTGTGGGTGTTTATTCAAGTTCAGCTGGTAATAATTGTTTCTGTGCCTTCGTTAAGGAAGAGGCAGAGAGGGATGATGCTAGTAAAGAAGGCTCATTTTACTGCTGTTTTAACCTGGGTTAGTGCTCAGTTGGGAGGGAGGGGGGTGGGGGAAAAGGAGGAAAGGATGGGGTATATAAGTAATAAAAAAATAAGAATTAGACTAGTGGTTATTATGGTGGAGGTGAGGTGCATAGCTGCTACTTGGATTTGCACCAAGAGTTTTTGGTTCCTAAGACCAACGGATGAGCTGTTATCCTTTAGAAGCGGGGCGAGTGAGCTTAGGAGTCTAACCTAAGAGGCAAAAATTAGCAGTCTTTGTTGTTGTCAACCTCTCTCGGTGAATAAGGGGATTTTAACCTCTGTCTTTAGAATCACAATCTAATGTTTTTGTTAAACTATATCTACAGGCGGTCCACCCTCAAATTAATTCGGGCTTGGTGATTAGAAGAATTAGGGGTAGGAGATGAAGGGCCAGGAGAAGATGTTCTCGGGAATGTGTTGGGTCGAGGGACATAATATGTGCTGGTAGGGGCCCCCGTTGTGTTATAAGAAATATATACAGGGAGTAGCCTGCAGTGATTAGGGTTCCAGCTCCCGTGAGTGCAATTGTTCATCAGGATCAGTGGAGTAGGGAGGTAATGATTATGAGTTCTCCTATTAGATTTGGAAGAGGAGGGAGGGCAAGGTTTGCAAGGCTGGCGATGAATCATCATGCGGTTATTAGAGGTAAGACCATTTGGAGTCCTCGGGCTAATACCATGGTTCGGCTGTGGGTTCGTTCGTAGTTTGTGTTAGCTAGGCAAAAGAGGGCGGAGGAAGTTAAACCGTGTGCGATTATTAGAATGAGGGCGCCTGTGAAACCTCAGGGGGTTTGGATTAGAATGCCTGCTGCTACGAGGCCCATATGACTTACTGAGGAATAAGCAATTAGGGATTTTAAGTCTGTTTGGCGGAGGCAGATTGAGCCAGTTATAATTACTCCTCAGAGGGCGAAGATAATGAAGGGGTAGCTGAGTTCTTTGGTGAGCGGTTCTAGTATAATTATTATACGTATTATTCCATAGCCCCCTAGCTTTAGTAAGACTGCGGCTAGTACTATGGAACCAGCGATTGGGGCTTCAACGTGTGCCTTGGGAAGTCAGAGGTGGGCCCCGTAGAGGGGTATTTTTACTAGAAAGGCGAGCAAGCAACCGGCTCATCATAGTTTATCGGCGAAAGAAGAGAGTTGTAGGGAGGGGGCATATTGTAGTGTCAGAAGGGATAGGGTGCCAGTGCTGTTTTGGAGCAGTAGGAGAGCGACAAGCAGAGGGAGTGAGCCTGCTAGTGTATAAAATAAAAAATAAGTGCCCGCATTTAGTCGTTCTGTTTGATTTCCTCAACGAGTAATGATTACAAGGGTCGGAATAAGGGTAGCTTCAAACATAATATAAAACATAATTATTTCGGTTGCGCCGAAGGCTATAATGAGGAAGATTTGTAAGGATGTAAGGAGGGTAATGTAGGTTCGTTGTCGGGAGGAAGGTTCAGACGCTGTGTGGTTTTGGCTTGCAAGAATTATCAGGGGTAGAAGCCAACAGGTTAGTGCAAGAAGGGGGGTGGAGAGGGGGTCTGTTGCTATGTAAGGGCTGAGAAAAGATCAGCCTGATTCAGCGGATGATTTTAATCAGGTTAGGCTAGTTAAGGAAATGAGTAGACTGTAGGAAAGGGCGGTGGATCAGAGGTGTTTGGCCGGGACGGCTCAAATAGTGGGGACAAGCATAATAGTAGGGAGGAGAATTTTTAGCATTGTAGAAGATTTAGGTTTTGGAGTCGGTCTGTTCCGTGAGTGCGGGCAGTGGCAACAAGTAGTGCGAGACCGGCGCTTGCTTCACAGGCTGAGAAAGCCAGGAGAAGTATGGGGGAGGCTGAGAAGTTAACGGAGTTAAGTTGAAGGGTTCACATGGAGAGAGCAATAAAGAGTGAGAGTATTATACCTTCTAAACATAAAAGAGCGGAAAGAAGATGGGTTCGGTGGAATGCCAGGCCTGCTAGGCCTAGAAGAAAGGTAGAGGAAAAGGCGAAATGTGTAGGGGTCATTAGACGGTTACGGATTTTAACCACAAGCTCTTGAGCCGAAATCAAGGGTTTTTCTTAAACTAACAGTCTATTCAGCCCATTCTAGACCGCCTTGAGTTCATTCATAAATTAGGCCGAGGGTTAGTAATATAAGAACAGCGAAGGCTCAGGTGAATGTTATGAGAGGGGAAGAAAGTTGATCCCCTCAAGGAAGGGGAAGGAGCAGTGCAATTTCCAAATCGAATAGGAGGAAAAGGATTGCAACAAGGAAGAAGCGGAGAGAGAAGGGGAGACGAGCGGATCCTAGGGGATCAAAGCCACATTCGTAGGGGGAAAGTTTTTCATGATCAGGTGTTATTTGGGGAAGTCAAAAAGAGACAATAGCGAGGATAGTGGAGAGGGTAATAGAAATAATGAGTATTGTTGTGATTAAGTTCATTATCTTTCCTTGGGGTTTAACCAAGACTAGGTGATTGGAAGTCACAGGTACTAGCTTTAATACTAGAAAGATATGAGCCTCATCAGTAAATTGAGATATAAAGGAATAGTCAGACAACGTCTACAAAGTGTCAGTATCAGGCGGCTGCTTCAAAACCAAAGTGGTGTTCGGAGGTGAAATGATATAGTACTTGTCGTAGAAGGCAGATGGCTAGGAAGGTGGAGCCAATGATTACGTGGAGTCCGTGGAAGCCGGTTGCTACGAAGAAGGTGGAACCATAAACTCCGTCTGCAATAGTGAAGGGGGCTTCGTAGTATTCTATTGCTTGAAGGAAGGTAAAGTAGAAGCCTAGAAGGATAGTTAAAGTGAGGGACTGGATTGCTTCTTTTCGATGTCCTTCTATGATACTGTGGTGTGCCCAGGTGACCGTGACTCCTGAGGCTAGTAGGACGGCTGTATTGAGCAGGGGGACTTCGAAGGGATCTAGAGGGGTAATTCCTGTAGGGGGTCAGCAGCCTCCTAGTTCTGGAGTTGGGGCGAGGCTGGCGTGATAAAAGGCTCAGAAGAAGCCTAGGAAGAAGAATACTTCTGAGGTAATAAAGAGGATCATCCCGTATCGGAGGCCTTTTTGGACAGGAGGGGTATGGTGCCCTTGGAATGTTCCTTCTCGGACAATATCCCGTCATCATTGATATATAGTTAGAAGAAGAAGGACAAGACCTAGTGTTAGTAAGGTTATATTATGGAAATGCATTCAGATTGCTAAACCGGAGGTTAGTAGAAGGGCGCCTACTGCGCCTGTTAGGGGTCATGGGCTGGGGTCAACTATGTGATATGCGTGTACTTGATGGGCCATTAAACGTTTTCTTGTAGGTAGAGGCTTAAGAGAAGGACAAAGACATAGGCTTGAATTATGGCCACTGCAACTTCTAGAAGGGTCAGGAGGAATAGTAGTACTGCGGTCAGAATGGCTACTGTGGGTATTAGGGGGAGGAGGACGAAGGCGGCGGTGGCAATGAGTTGAATTAAAAGGTGACCGGCTGTAAGGTTTGCGGTTAATCGTACGCCAAGTGCGAGGGGGCGAATAAATAGGCTAATTGTTTCGATGATAATTAGGACAGGGATTAAGAGGGTGGGGGTACCTTCTGGTAACAGGTGGCCTAGGGCATGGGTAGGCTGGTTTCGCATACCAATAATGACTGTTGCAAGTCAGAGGGGGACGGCGAAGGCCATGTTGAGGGAGAGTTGTGTTGTAGGGGTAAAGGTGTAGGGCAGGAGACCAAGTATGTTTAAGGTAATGAGGAAAAGTATAAGGGAGGCGAGAAGGGCTGCTCATTTATGGCCCCCTAAACTTAAAGGTTGAAAAATTTGTTGGGTAAAGCGGTTAATAAACCATCCTTGGAGCGTAATGAGGCGGTTGTTTAGTCAACGTGGGGTAGGTTTGGGGTAGAGGATTCAGGGTAAACTGAGGGCAAGGGCAATGAGGGGGATTCCCAGGTATGTGGGGCTCATAAATTGGTCAAAAAAGCTTAGTATCATGGTCAACTTCAGGGTTCTGTTTTGGGTTTCTCTGTGCTTTGGAGTGTTGGGTCGTTTGGGAAGGTGTGTGCTAGAACTTTTGGGGGAATGACTGTTAGGAAAACTAATCAGGAGAAGACTAGAATAGCGAATCAAGGTGCGGGGTTAAGTTGTGGCATTTCGCTAGGGGTGGGCGGGGGTCACCAGTCTTTAGCTTAAAAGGCTAACGCTATTCCCTATTTAGCTTCTTAGCGAAGTGTCTTCAAGTATTAAGGAGGATCAGTTTTCAAAGTGTTCTAGTGGTACTGCTTCTACCACAATAGGCATAAAGCTGTGGTTTGCGCCGCAAATTTCAGAGCATTGGCCATAAAAGATGCCGGGGTGGGAGGCAATAAATGCTGTTTGGTTTAGGCGTCCTGGGACGGCGTCTATTTTTACCCCCAGACTTGGGACGGCTCAGGAGTGAAGTACGTCTTCGGCAGAAATTAGGACCCGGATGGGGGATTCAACTGGTACTACTATTCGATGGTCTGCTTCTAGAAGGCGGAATTGGCCTGGGGCTAAGTCTTGTGTGGGAATTATGTATGAGTCAAAGCCGAGGTCTTCATAGTCAGTATACTCGTAACTTCAGTATCACTGATGACCTATTGCTTTAATTGTAAGGTGAGGGTCGTTAATTTCATCTATAAGATAAAGAATGCGTAGGGAGGGGAGGGCAATGAGAATCAGAATGATAGCTGGGAGCAGGGTTCAGATGATCTCGATTTCTTGGGAGTCTAGGATAAATTTATTAGTTAGCTTGGTTGTTACTATAGCCACAATAATGTAAAGCACGAATGTGCTAATTAGAAAGACAATTATTAAGGCATGGTCGTGGAAGTGAAGAAGTTCTTCTATTACAGGTGAAGCTGCATCTTGAAAACCTAGTTGGGAGGGATGTGCCATTGTTGTAAGACACGCGGGGCTTAAACCCGCAATTTTGCCTTGACAAGGCAATGTAATGGTCGATTTTACTAGTGTCTTATGAAGAAAGTGACAGAGTGGTTATGTGGCTGGCTTGAAACCAGTTTATGGGGGTTCAATTCCTCCCTTTCTCGTTACTGGGGGCTTGAGGGGGTGGAAGCAGATTTTTCGTAGCTTGGCCAAGTTTGAACTTGGACGAAGGCAGGTTCTTCGAAGGTGTGGTAAGGAGGAGGGCAACCGTGAAGTCATTCTACGTTTGTTGCTGTGAGTTCCACTGATGAAACTTCTCGTTTAGCGGCGAATGCTTCTCAAATAATAAATAAAAATATAATTACTGCGATTAGGGAAACTATTGAGCCAATGGAAGAAACTGTGTTTCAAAGGGTGTAGGCGTCGGGATAGTCGGAGTATCGGCGAGGTATTCCTGCCAGCCCCAGGAAATGTTGTGGGAAGAAAGTTATATTAACACCAGCAAACATTACCCCGAAGTGGATTTTGGTTCAGGTGCTGTGGAGCGTGTACCCTGAGAATAAGGGGAATCAGTGGACGAATCCGGCAACGATGGCAAACACGGCCCCTATCGAGAGAACATAGTGGAAGTGGGCAACGACGTAATATGTGTCGTGAAGCATAATATCTAGAGAAGAGTTGGCTAGAACAATTCCGGTTAGTCCCCCAACAGTAAAGAGGAAAATGAAGCCGAGTGCTCATAAGAGTGGGGTTTCTCATTTAATTGAGCCGCCGTGCAGAGTGGCCAGTCAGCTGAAAACTTTTACCCCGGTTGGGATAGCAATAATTATTGTGGCGGAAGTAAAGTAAGCTCGTGTGTCTACGTCCATTCCTACAGTAAACATGTGGTGAGCTCAGACAATAAACCCTAGGAGGCCAATGGCCATTATGGCTCAGACCATTCCCATGTATCCGAAGGGTTCTTTTTTACCCGCGTAGTACGCAACAATGTGGGAGATTATACCAAAGCCAGGGAGGATAAGGATATAGACTTCAGGGTGACCAAAGAATCAGAACAAATGTTGGTAAAGGATAGGGTCCCCTCCTCCAGCAGGGTCAAAGAAGGTTGTATTAAGGTTTCGGTCTGTGAGAAGTATTGTGATGCCGGCAGCAAGCACGGGTAGGGATAATAAAAGCAATACTGCGGTAATTAGGACGGATCACACAAACAGAGGTGTTTGGTACTGAGAGATGGCAGGGGGTTTTATGTTAATAATTGTTGTAATAAAATTAATTGCGCCAAGAATAGATGATACCCCCGCTAAATGGAGGGAGAAGATGGTTAAATCGACAGAAGGCCCCGCGTGGGCGAGATTGCCTGAGAGTGGCGGATAAACAGTTCATCCTGTGCCAGCCCCTGCTTCGACTCCAGAAGAGGCAAGAAGGAGAAGGAATGAAGGGGGAAGGAGTCAGAAGCTTATATTGTTTATTCGAGGGAAAGCTATGTCGGGTGCACCGATCATAAGAGGTACTAGTCAGTTTCCAAAGCCTCCAATCATAATTGGCATTACTATAAAGAAAATTATTACAAAAGCATGTGCTGTAACAATTACATTATAAATTTGGTCATCTCCGAGGAGAGCGCCGGGCTGACTTAGTTCTGCCCGAATTAGGAGGCTAAGTGCAGTTCCTACTATTCCGGCCCAAGCACCAAATACTAGATAGAGGGTGCCGATATCTTTGTGATTAGTTGAGAAGAATCAACGAGTGATTGCCACAGGTAAGATGGCTGAGTGTTTAGCGGTGGATTGTAGCCCCACGAACAGAGGTTCAAATCCTCTTCTTATCAAGCCTCGAGGTGTTATACATATCAGATTGCAAATCCGAAGAAGCAGGTTAGAGCCCTGCCGGGGCTTTCCCCCGCCCTTTTGGAGGCGGGCGGGGGAAAGGTTAGACAGATGCTTGTTGGTTTAAGCGCTTAGCTGTTAACTAAGAGTTTGTAGGATCGAGGCCTTCCTGTCTAGCAAGGCTTTAGCTTAATTAAAGTGTCTGTTTTGCATACAGAAGATGTGGGTTAGTATCCTGCAAGTTTTAGCAGGGGCTGGGAGATTTTCACTCCCGCTTAGGGCTTTGAAGGCCCTTGGTCTGGGTGCTATCCTAAGCCCCTTAGGAGGTTAACAAGGCGGAGATGGCAGGGGTGAGAGGCAGGAGGCAAATTGTTATTGCAGTTGAAGTGGCGAGGGGGTAGGTTAGTTGAGTGGAAGGTAAGCGTCAGGGGGTTGAACCTGTTAGGTTGTTAGGGGAAATAGTAAGGGTTATTGCGTACGAGAGGCGTAGGTAAAAATACAGGCTAAGTAGGGCTGAAAGGGCAGCTAGGGTTGCGGTGGGGGCAAGCCCTTGTTTGGTTAGTTCTTGAAGAATTAGTCATTTTGGCATGAAGCCTGTAAGAGGGGGGAGGCCTCCTAGGGAAAGTAGAATGAGGGGTATGAGAGCTGTCAGGGCGGGGGCTTTTGCTCAGGATGTGGCAAGGGTGTTGATATTTGTAGAATCGTTGAGTTTGAATGCAAGAAATGTTGAGAATGTTATAATGAAATAGGTTAGGAGGGTGAGGAGGGTGATGGAGGGGGAGAATTGTAGGACAAGAATTATTCAGCCTAAATGGGCGATTGATGAATATGCAAGAATCTTGCGGAGTTGTGTTTGGTTTAATCCGCCTCAGCCCCCAATAAGCGTGGATGTAAGACCTAAGATGATAAGGAGTGTTGAGCTTGAGGGTTGAAGTTGAAGAATTAGGGCGAAAGGGGCAAGCTTTTGTCAGGTTGAAAGGATCAAGCCTGTGGTGAGGTCTAGGCCTTGCAGGACTTCGGGGAGTCAAGCATGAAGGGGGGCTAGACCAATTTTGAGAGCAAGTGCAAGAGTGATTATGGTACTTGGGAGGGGGTGCGTAATTTGTTGAATTTCTCACTGGCCTGTTAGTCAGGCGTTAGTTACACTTGCAAATAGAAGGGTAGCTGCAGCAGTGGCTTGAGTCAAAAAATATTTGGTTGTAGCTTCGACTGCGCGTGGGTGGTGATGTTGGGCTATTAGGGGAATAATGGCTAGTGTATTTATTTCAAGGCCTATTCAGGCGAGAAGTCAGTGGGAGCTAGCAAATGTAATTGTTGTGCCAAGGCCCATGCCAAAGAGAAGAGTGGCTAAGATGTAAGGATTCATTAGTGAAGGAAGGAGTTTAACCAACATGTTTGGGGTATGGGCCCAAAAGCTTATTTAGCTGACTTTACTAGGAAGTGGTGTAGAGGAAGCACTAAGAGTTTTGATCTCTTCAGGTAGGGTTCAAGTCCCTTCTTTCTAAGGAGTTGGAGGGACTTTAACCCTCATGATTCACTCTATCAAAGTGGTCCTTTATTTTAGGTACAGCTCCGGGCTATAGTTGCGGGGGCAGGCCTGTTAGTGCAATTGGAAGGGAGAGGTGTCAAATTACCAGGGCAAGGGTTAGTGGTAGGAAATTTTTTCAAATTAGGTGCATGAGTTGGTCATAACGAAATCGTGGGTAGGAAGCACGAACTCATAGGAAGAGGACAGATAGGAGAGCTGCTTTGATTATAAGGTTTGTTGTTGTAATTTCAGGGGTGGTGTGAAAGACAGAGGCGCCTAGGAATAGAGTTGCAGAGAGGGTATTTATTAGGAGAATGTTGGCGTATTCAGCGAGGAAAAAAAGGGCGAAAGGTCCTCCTGCGTACTCTACGTTAAAGCCGGAGACGAGTTCAGACTCACCTTCTGTGAGGTCAAAAGGGGCCCGGTTTGTTTCTGCAAGTGTGGAAATGTACCATATAGCGGCTAAGGGCCAGGCGGGGAGGATTAATCAGACACTTTCTTGGGCGATGCTAAATGTTTGTAGGGTGAAGCCTCCAGTAAAAATAATAGCATTAAGAAGGATTAGCCCTAGACTAACTTCATAGGAAATAGTCTGTGCTACGGCTCGAAGGGCCCCGATTAAGGCGTATTTTGAATTGGAGGCCCATCCTGAGCCTAGAATAGAGTAAACTGCTAGACTGGAGAGGGCAAGGATAAAGAGGATGCCAAGGTTGAGATCTGCTATTGGGAAGGGGAGGGGTATTGGAGTTCAAAGGGTGAGGGCTAGGGTGAGGGCTAGTATAGGGGTAAAGAGAAAGAGGATGGGCGAGGAGGTGGAGGGTCGAACGGGTTCTTTTATAAAGAGTTTTAGTCCGTCTGCAATTGGTTGGAGGAGGCCGTAGGGGCCTACAATGTTTGGGCCCTTTCGTAATTGTATGTAGCCGAGGACTTTTCGTTCGACAAGCGTGAGGAGTGCAACGGCTAGAAGGACAAACACGATAAGAATTAAGGGGTTGAGGATGGATGAAACTAGTGTTGAGAGCATAGTTAAAGGGAGGACTTGAACCTCCGTGGAAAGGGCTTAGGTCTTTTGCAATGTCCGGGCTCTGCCACTTTAACAAGCCATTTTCTATGGCTAGGGGGTACGCCCTTTTATCTATTTTAGTTGATTTCAATAGATGAGGGGGAGGCATATTGAGAACAGGGGCCCCTTCTTTTCGGTCCTTTCGTACTAGAAAAGATCGTGACATAGATAGAAACTGACCTGGATTACTCCGGTCTGAACTCAGATCACGTAGGACTTTAATCGTTGAACAAACGAACCCTTAATAGCGGCTGCACCAATAGGATGTCCTGATCCAACATCGAGGTCGTAAACCCTCTTGTCGATATGGGCTCTAGAAGAGGATTGCGCTGTTATCCCTAGGGTAACTCGGTCCGTTGATCGGCTATGCGCCGGATCTTGTCGGTCAGAAGTTCTGTTACTTGGAGTTGTGACTCTGGGTTGTGGGGGTAGTGTGCCCCCGGTCCACATGGGGGTTTGTTGTTTCCCCGCGGTCGCCCCAACCAAAGACATTAGAACAGGGGCCAATGAGTTTTGTCCTTTATTTGAGGGGTGTTTAACATGGTCTGTTCTGGTGTCTAAAGCTCCATAGGGTCTTCTCGTCTTATGTTAATATCCCCGCTTCTGCACGGGGAGATCAATTTCATTGACTGGAAAAAGGAGACAGTTAAGCCCTCGTTATGCCATTCATACAGGTCTTCATTTAAAAGACAAGTGATTGCGCTACCTTTGCACGGTCAAAATACCGCGGCCGTTAAACTTATAGTCACAGGGCAGGCGGGACCTCTTATATTTAGGGGTTCAAGAGGCGATGTTTTTGGTAAACAGGCGAGGCTTGTGTTTGCCGAGTTCCTTCTTTTTCTTTTAGTCTTTCCTGGTTTGCACACCAGTGTGGGGTTAACGGTGAGGAACTAGGGGGTTTTCCAGTTGTTTGTTTTTTGCCTAGGGCCCTCTTTGTTTTGGGGCCGTTAATGGTCGGTGAAGGGTTCGTTCCGAGTTACACTTGTGCGGGGAGAGGTGGGTCCTCTTATTACTCATGTTAGCATAAACGCTTCCATAGTTTTATGGAACGGCCTGGTAGGTTTAAGGGGGGGTGAAATTGTATTGTCCTTATTAGAAGGCTAATTAGGTGATGTTCGAGCTTTAACGCTTTCTGGGTAGGTGGCTGCTTTTAGGCCCACTAGGACATTTAACCTTTTTGTTCGTTGTGATTTTTACCCTCCTTGGAAAGTTGTATCTTGTTTCAAAGGGGCTGTACCCCCTTTGACTAACTCCTTTAACTTCTTTGCTCGGTGTGAAGGCCTTAGGCCAATGGGAATGGAGAATTTAAAGGGCTGAACTTTTATTCAGTTTTCAGGCAACCAGCTATAACTAGGCTCGGTAGGTCTGTCACCTCTACTCGAAGTTCTTCCCACTCTTTTGCCACAGAGACGGGAGGGGTCCTATAAATTAGACTGCCTTGGAGTAGCTCGCTTAGTTTCGGGGTATCAAACTATAATGCTTTTTGCTTGAGGTTTTCTGGCTAAATCATGATGCAAAAGGTACGAGGAGTAATCTCTGCTTTTTAGTGCTTTACTGGGTTGTTTCATTTCTCTTTCAGCGTTCCCTTGCGGTACTTTCTCTGTTGCTCCTAGGTCCTTTTTCGTCGCCCGTACTTAGGTGGAAAAATGGTTTGTTGTTGAAAGAGTGGTATATTTGGGGGTATAGATAGGGTTAATTTGGGGTTGATGGAGGGGCTAGCTGTTGGGCGTCAGGGTGGTCCGATTTGCACGGGCGACTTCTCAGTGTAAGGGAGACGCTTTTCTGGCTTAGCTACACTCTGATTTTTCCAAGTACACCTTCCGGTACACTTACCATGTTACGACTTGCCTCCCCTTTACCGGTAGAATGTATTATTTATAGGATGATGTTGGCTTGGGGAGAGTGACGGGCGGTGTGTGCGCGCTTCAGGGCCAATTTCAGCGGAACGCTCTATTTTCTGCTTACTGCTAAATCCTCCTTCTAATGTCTATTTCATTACATTGTTCGTATTCCCTGTGGCAGGGAATGTAGCCCATTTCTTCCCCCCTCATATGCTACACCTCGACCTGGCGTTTTAAGTTGTACTAGTTTTGCTTACTGTGGTTCCTTCATAGGGTAAGCTGACGACGGCGGTATATAGACGGGAAGAACAAGAGGGGGTGAGGTTTAACGGGGGTTATCGGTTCTAGAACAGGCTCCTCTAGGTGGATCTAAAGCACCGCCAAGTCCTTTGGGTTTTAAGCTAGTGCTCGTAGTACCCGGGCGGATAGTGGGTGTAGGGGGCTATCAAGGTTTAGGGCTGGGCATAGTGGGGTATCTAATCCCAGTTTGTTTCGCAGCTTTCGTGGGGTCGGGGATATAAAGCCACTTTCGTAGTGGGGCTTCTTGCTCTCGGGTACGTATAACAGTTCTGAGGGCGTTCGGCTTTAGTTTAAAAATTTCCTAACCACCCTTTACGCCGATGTCTAACAACTTGAGCCTCTCGTATAACCGCGGTGGCTGGCACGAGTTTTACCGGCCCTCTTGGCTTTAACTAAGTCAAGTTTTCACTTATGGCTTAATGTCTATCACTGCTGAATTCCCTTGAGGGTGTGGCTAAGCAAGGTGTCATGGGCTGCGGAAAGTGTGCCTGATACCAGCTCCTTGTTTTCGGGCAGAAAACTGTGGGCATTCTCACAGGGGGGCGGAGACTTGCATGTGTAAGTTTAGCCAAAGTTGACAGTAAAGTCAGGACCAAGCCTTTGTGCTCACGGGACCTTTCTAGGGACCGTCTTAACATCTTCAGTGTTATGCTTTAGTTAAGCTACGCTAGC